TCAATCATAGATGATGGAATCATCAAAGATTTTACCTTTTGGAACTCTGTCTGTAATTTACTAAAGACCTGGGAAAAAAAGAAAAGATGTATAGGAACGAAATATCCAGCAACAAGAAGAAGGAAAAGTATTGAATAGAGGAATTCCCAAACATTTGATAATCTCAGATGTGTCGATATCAACGACGACTGATTTTTTCGATTATTTCGATGAATCTTTTCTTGGGACAGAAGAAGTGTATGTAACCACTTAGACAAGATCTCACTTCTGAGAAAAAATTGCATCTTCCCCAATTTTGTCTGACGAATTCGCTCCCACAATTTTGTCTGAAAAATTCGCCATGATATACCCATACTATAATGAAAAATGGATACCCTGCTACTTAGTATTAGCAATAGGTCTGAAAAAATATCTAAAAATATCGAATTTAGATATTTGTACCCTGTCAAAGTAAAGAAGTTTGGCATATATGTTTGGACTAGATTCCATTTTTTTGAGAGAATTGAAAAATCACTATCTCGAACGCATTTCTTTAGACGAAGACTCAGGTTTTTCCTTTTTTCGGATGGGAAATATTTTTCAGAACAAGGAATGTGAGTCAAACCCGTATTTGAATTTAAATTGGGATACTGATGAATTCCTTCTGAATCAGAACAAGGAATGTGAGTCAAACCCGTATTTGAATTTAAATTGGGATACTGATGAATTCCTTCTGAATCAGAACAAGGAATGTGAGTCAAACCCGTATTTGAATTTAAATTGGGATACTGATGAATTCCTTCTGAATCAGATAGATTCATATCTGAAAGAGGTTGACAATAAGTACTTTCAAAATTGACTATTTGTTCCTCTGTTAAAGGTGTTCCAGAAGTGTCTACGATCGAATAAATAGCTCGACGAACGAATGGATCGGGTCGACTTAGAAAATGAAAAGATTTGTCCAAGTTATACCTTTCGTCACCACTTTGTGGAAAATCGTTAGATATGAATATGTTAGATACTTGTGGCTCAATTGGTGAAATAGTAGCTCTCCCCCAATGTTTGTTTTTACCAACGCGCAAAGAAAAGATTTTCTTGCGAAGGAACAAGATATTGAGAAATTGCCCATATAGAAAATCTGAATTATTATTATTATTACGAGCCTTTTCCACAAAAAAGGGGAATCTTTTAGTACAATAGAAGCCGAAGTGATACGGATTATTCAAGAATCGAAGTCGATTTACTTTATAAAAAGAGGATAGCAATGAACTTTTGTGAAAAGGTTTCCCGGGATTCAGCCAATTGTCTTGATCGTGGAATATCATTGAGAAATAGGAATCCCTGTTATCAAAGGATTTCCTGCGATTAGTTCTAGTATGGAATGAGTCAATCATCCGCTTTGGTATCTTATTGAACAAAATTGGTGATATTGTTCCTCCATTGATCAAGAATTTCGAAGTACCATCATCATCTAATAAGAAGGGGTTCAATTTTTTCAAATGAACAATTTGAAAACCTATCGAGTCTAACAACCGATTGCAGAGTTGATCATTCGGGCCTTTCAATTCATAGATGTGGATTTCGGACCTATGAATGGGGGTATTCCCAAAACTTACACAGGAAAAAGGAAGTGAATTAGACAAAAAGAAAAGCAACTTGACCCAAAAACGAAGTGACTGGGTCAAAAAGAAAGGAAGTGACTGGGGGAAAAAGAAACGAAGTGACTTGGACAACTTGGCCAAAACGAGAGGAAGTAACTTATACACATTTTTATCTACTTTCTTGCTAACCTCAGACCAATTAATCAAAATTTTATTAATACTAATACGTAATCGATCGAACATTACTTGAAAACGGCTCTTTTGCACTTGAAAACAGCTTTTCTGCTCAGAAAGGAAATGTTCCAAATGTTCCTGGAAACTCTTGCTCCCATTGGACCATTTGTATCTATATGCATAATCTTTTTTGATCCTATATTTCATTAGAGTTCTATGATTGAGAGTATCCTTTCCTTTTTGATCCCTTTGAATTCCATATTCGAAGTTGCGATCGGATCTATTCATGAAAAAGAATCGATTCAATACACTTCTTATGTACCCATAGGGACTATATTGGATTTGAATCAGATTTCGGATCAATCTATTTAGATCTCCCAAACCATTCCCGCAGGAGATCCAGACCCGTTTTTGTCTGATCCTTCGAAAAAAATATTCATTCTCCTCATAAGGAAAAAGAACAGGAGGCAGAACCAATAAAGATTTATTTTTCGATTCAGCCCTGGCGTTGAATACCTCATTCAAGAATTTTTTTTGATCCAATCCGTACGAATCAATAGAAAAATAAAATCCCTTATGATACACCAGATCCGGCTCGGTTATTGATAGAGTAAATACATCCGCCATTTCTTGCAATCTATCTTCTGATTCAAAATCGTGGTGTAACGCGTATCCTTCCCTGTTCCAGTCATGGAATCGGTGAAATAAATCAAAAAATAKATTTTTGTTAAAGAATGAAATCTTATTGGAACTGTCCATATCCGGGTCATTCTTCGGAACCATATTACATCCCGGATCTGATGAAATAGAATGAATTGAGACAGCATTTTTTAAATACGTAGTGATTTTTAATATCTTAATCATTTCTTTATTTTCCGATCGCCGGACAAAAGAAAGATGTTTCTTCAACAATTTCTGATCTCTAGTGGACCTCTCAGTAGGATTCGAACTCAGATGAAGTTCTGACCATCTATCAGAGAAAAAAGAACGAACGGATCTTGTAGCATTCCCAAGAAATTCTTCCATTTGTTCCGGAAACAGATGATTCATCATCGCTTTCTCGCGTTCCCTGAATAGCTGGGACATTAATGTGCGATATTCCGAATCCTCATTACTAGTGGAATCCAAATGATCTTCCGAATCCTCATTACTAATGGAATCCAAATGATCTTCCGAATCCTCATTACTAATGGAATCCAAATGATCTTCCGAATCCTCATTACTAATGGAATCCAAATGATCTATGGATTGATCATAGGATCCTTTCAGTTGGTTAGAATCCCTTACTTGAACGAAACTAGATCTTGTGGAATCATATTGAATATTTGACCGTACATTCCATACCTTGCTAAAAAACCGATCCTTGTTTCCCAACCACACATTGCCTAACCAAATCCAATTCTCTCTCGATACGTTCCTCAAAAAATATGATTCGGGCGGATTCTTCCCCCAACTAACGAAGAGATCTTGGCGGAATTGCCACATGTGAAATTGAGTACAATTTTGCAACGAAATAGCCCCCTTGTTTCTCGAGAAGAGATGGGAAACAAGCTCAATATCATTTGATTGAATAGTTGACTCAGCCCCTTGTTGTTTGAAGAAAACCACCGCTTCAATTGGTATTTTTTCACAAAAAGCAGACATAAGATAAGAAATCCAGTGTTTCACTAAAATTTCGAATAGCGGTCCCGAATTCAAGTTGATTCTATTTCGACTACTCCTCAGAGAAAGACGATCAAAAAATCCCCAATCATGGTCCTTGCGGGTCGAATCATCCATATAATATACAAAAGGAAACTCCAGATATTTGAGATCTTTCTCTTTGAATAAGATCTCAATTCCGGCGACGGTCTCATTAGATATCTTACAACTCGAATTCCTCTTTTTTCCGATCCAGTTCCTCCACGGCCGCGAACCCCAGTTATATTCAGGCATGCTACCCTTTTTTGTTTTTGGGAGAACCCCAGTACTCTCTTTCGGATTCAGGAAAGAACTCTCAGAGATATTTTTTCTTTTTGGAAGATACAGGAGCGAAACAATCAACCTATTGATATTGGAAGACCCAACGGATTCTTCCAATCGATCATTTCTGGATCCAGTGGAATTCATAGGTATAGGAAGAAGTCCTGTCAAATAGAGGTTTTTTCTTTTGACCATATTTCGATTGTGAATACGATATATAAGGACCGCTACTACAAAGAGTATTACTCCCTTGATAAAGAGTATTACTCCCCTGATTATGAAATATCGATTGCTTGTTGAACCCTGTAAATTGCGTGAAAGTAGGATACTCAAAATTCGTGGGTCAAAGAGTTTTAGAAAACGTTCTTGGTGGAAAAAAATGTGAATGAAGGATCCCACTGAATTGAATTGGGTCCACGAATCTAAGAAATAGTGAGAATTCTTGATCTCTCTCATTATCTCTCTCAATTCGAGAATCCAGAAGTTTACTTGCCGTCTTTGCATTTTTTTTTGTTTCTCCTTGGTAATTAATTTTTTTGTTTATCCTGTGTAATTGGAATTGTAATTCCAGTGATTTATATTGGATTGTCACTATGGACGAGAATCCCTGTTAAGCATCCATGGCTAAGTGGTTAAAGCGCCCAACTCATAATTGGCGAAGTCGTAGGTTCAATTCCTACTGGATGCACGCCGTCGGGACCTTCCTTGGAATAGGTTCTATATCAGTGGAATCTCATCCATACATAACGAATTGATGTGGTTTATTTATATCATATACATATATCCTAAAGTCATATCCATCTCATAACATATCATTCAATTCATATCCATATATCAATTCATATCCATATATCAATTCATATCCATATATATTATATATCATATATATATATATATGATAGATATATATGAACTATATGAACAGTAAGAACTAGCATTCTTATTGAGACTTGAACTCATAAGGAAGAAAATAAATTTATGGATGGAATCAAATATGCAGTATTTACAGACAAAAGTATTCGATTATTGGGGAAAAATCAATATACTTTTAATGTCGAATCAGGATCAACTAAGACAGAAATAAAGCATTGGATAGAACTCTTTTTTGGTGTCAAGGTAATAGCTATGAATAGTCATCGCCTTCCGGCAAAGAGTAGAAGAATGGGCCCTATTATGGGACATACAATACATTACAGACGTATGATCATTACGCTTCAGCCGGGTTATTCTATTCCACCTCTTAGAAAGAAAAAAACTTAAATCAAAATACTTAATATCATGGTGATACAATTATACAAAACTTATACCCCGAGCACACGCAATGGAACCGTAAACGGTCAAGTTAAATTCACTCGAGGAAAGAATTTGATCTATGGACAGCATCGTTGTGGTAAAGGTCGTAATGCCAGAGGAATCATTACCGCAAGGCATAGAGGGGGAGGTCATAAGCGTCTATACCGTAAAATAGATTTTCGACGGAATGAAAAAGACATATATGGTAGAATCGTAACCATAGAATACGACCCTAATCGAAATGCATACATCTGTCTCATACACTATGGGAATGGTGAGAAGAGATATATTTTACATCCCAGAGGGGCTATAATTGGAGACACCATTGTTTCTGGTACAGAAGTTCCTATAAAAATGGGAAATGCCCTACCTTTGACCGAAATACCCTTAGGCACGGCTATACATAACATAGAAATCACACTTGGAAAGGGTGGACAATTAGCTAGAGCAGCGGGTGCTGTAGCGAAACTGATTGCAAAAGAGGGAAAATCAGCCACATTAAAATTACCTTCTGGGGAGGTCCGTTTGATATCCCAAAACTGCTCAGCAACAGTCGGACAAGTGGGGAATGTTGGGGCGAACCAGAAAAGTTTGGGTAGAGCCGGAGCTAAGCGTTGGCTAGGTAAGCGTCCTGTAGTAAGAGGAGTAGTTATGAACCCTGTAGACCATCCCCATGGGGGTGGTGAAGGGAGAGCCCCAATTGGTAGAAAAAAACCCGCAACCCCCTGGGGTTATCCTGCACTTGGAAGAAGAAGTAGAAAAAGGAATAAATATAGTGAGAAGTTCATTCTTCGTCACCGTAGTAAGTAGTAGAGAAAATCGAATTTCTTTCTTCAAAAAAAATAGATATAGGAGTAAGCTGTGGCACGTTCACTAAAAAAAAATCCCTTTGTAGCTAATCATTTATTAAAAAAAATTGATAAGCTTAACAGAAAAGGAGAAAAAGAAATAATAAAAACTTGGTCCCGGGGATCCACCATTATACCGACAATGATTGGTCATACTATTGCCATCCATAATGGCAAAGAGCATCTGCCTATTTATATAACGGATCATATGGTAGGACACAAATTGGGAGAATTTGCATCTACTTTAAATTTCCGAGGACACGTAAAAAGGGATAATAGATCTCGTCGGTAATGTTAATACTAAAAAAATATCTAGATGCTTATGATTCATTAATAGGAGGCAAACTTTATGTACCAGGTGCTAAAGAAGAAGAAGAAAAAGTCAGAAGCAGAAGTATACGCTTTAGGTCAACATATATCTATGTCGGCTGACAAAGCACGAAGAGTAATTGACCAAATTCGTGAGCGTCCCTATGAGGAAACGCTTATGATATTAGAACTCATGCCCTATCGAGCAAGTTATCCCATTTTAAAATTGCTTTATTCTGCAGCAGCAAACGCCAGTTACACTATGGCTTCCACTGAAAGCGATTTATTTATTAGTAAAGCCGAAGTTAATGAGGGGACTACCGTAAAGAAATTCAAACCTCGAGCTCGCGGACGTAGTTATCCGATAAAAAGACCCACCTGCCATATAACTATTGTACTGAAAGATGTACGTATACTTTTAGACAATTCTGAATCTGTAGAGTTCAATTTGTTAAAAAAACCGAGATGGAAAAAAAATTCTATAGCTAGAGAATATTATGATCTCCATAATAGGAGGGGCTTATGGGACAAAAAATAAATCCACTTGGTTTCAGACTTGGTACAACCCAAGGTCATCATTCCCTTTGGTTTTCACAACCAAAAAATTATTCTGAAAGTCTACAAGAAGATCAAAAAATAAGAGATTGTATCAAGAATTATGTAAAAAAGAATATGATAACATCCTCTGGCGTCGAGGGAATTGCACGTATAGATATTCAAAAAAGAATCGATCTGATCCAAGTTATAATCTTTATGGGATTTCCAAAATTATTAATAGAAAATAGATCGCGAGGAATCGAAGAATTACAAATGACTCTACAAAAAGAATTGAATTGTGTAAACCGAAAACTGAACATTGCTATCACAAGAATTGCAAAACCTTATGGAAACCCTAATATTCTTGCCGAATTTATAGCCGCACAATTAAAAAATAGAGTTTCATTTCGAAAAGCAATGAAAAAAGCTATTGAATTAGCTGAACAAGCAGATATAAAAGGAATTCAAGTACAAATTGCAGGGCGCATTGACGGAAAGGAAATTGCACGTGTCGAATGGATCAGAGAAGGAAGGGTTCCCCGACAAACTATTCGAGCTAAAATTGATTATTGTTCTTATCCAGTTCGAACTATCTATGGGGTATTAGGCATAAAAATTTGGATATTTCTAGACGAGGCCTAAGAAACCGTTATTACTTATCTTTGCCTTCGATACCCATAATTGAACAAAAACAGAGAACCTCGGTCATTCTTTTTCTGGTCAGGCAAAGAATTCTAATTTCTAATACTGAATTCTATAGGGTTGAATAAAAATTCGATTGCCCATTTGATATAATTAACATTGCTATGCTTAGTGTGTGACTCGTTGATTTTTTAGGGTTAGGATTAAACCAGACCCATAGTATGAACTAATAACTAGAGAAGAACTAATAACCAACTCATCAACTTCGTATTATCTGGATCTAAAGAACCAGTCACGATATGATATATAGTATAGGTCATATCTTTGTAGCAACTGCCATTTTTTTTTTTGCATAAACAAATAAAGATTCTAAGTTGCAAAGCAAAATAGAGAAAAAAGATGTGGATAATTGGAAGGAGGAGAGAAAGAGAGAAAAAGAATCTCAATGATTTAAAATTCCAATATGTAAGGTCTCTCATAAAAGGCAGTGTTATAAAGCATGAATACTGATTTATTCATACCCTAATTAATTAAATAAATCAATTAATAGAAGAAAAAAATCAAGAGCTTCGAGCCAATAAAGACTGAGAAGAATGGCTCAAGACCTAATTTTATTATTATTACGAGCTCCATTGTCAAATTCGGACCTAACCATTAAGTAAGAAGCGATGGGAACGACGGAACCTGTGAATGCAAAATATTCTATTGAAAAAAATCTTAATGATTCACTGGTCGGGATGGCGAAATGAGCCGGAGATCAATTCATCTATTCTGAGATCTGAGACGTCACGAGCTAGCCCTACAACTGAAATAGAAATTGAAAGAGTAAATATTCGCCCGCGAAAACTTTCTTTTTTTATTGCAAAAGCAATAGGATAAAAGAAAGAATAAGGATTAGTTAGAATAATACAATATTTGTAAAACTAAAATGTTGAATTATCTATTCAAATCTATTCAAACAAGATATATAAATTACTAATCTAATAGAGTAGATTAATAGATTAGATTTTTGAGATTTGATGAAATCTCAAAGAGTCCAACAATTCTTCGTATTCCTCAGTAAATACATATCACTATTAACTTAAATTCACTTAATTATTAAAAATCCAAATTTGGAAATCCTTTATTCGTGATTCGCGAGGAGCTGGATGAGAAGAAACTCTCACGTCCGGTTCTGTAGTAGAGATGGAATTCAGAAACAACCATCAACTATAACCCCAAAAGAACCAGATTTCGTAAACAACATAGAGGAAGAATGAAGGGAATATCTTATCGAGGTAATCATATTTGTTTCGGTAAATATGCTCTTCAAGCACTTGAACCTGCTTGGATCACATCTAGACAAATAGAAGCAGGTCGACGAGCAATGACACGAAAAGCACGTCGTGGGGGAAAAATATGGGTACGTATATTTCCAGATAAACCAGTTACTGTACGACCCGCGGAAACACGTATGGGTTCAGGAAAAGGATCCCCTGAATATTGGGTAGCTGTTGTTAAACCCGGTCGAATACTTTATGAAATGGGTGGAGTAAGAAAAAAGATTGCCAGAAGAGCTATTGAAATAGCAGCATCCAAAATGCCTATACGAACTCAATTCATTAGTTCGGAGATAGAAGAAAAAAGTAGAACCAACCGAAAGGAATCTTAGGAATGAAACAAAAACGCAGGTTTATTTTTGTGTTTGTGGACAAAAAATATTTCTTTTTTTCTTCGCCCTTTGCATTGTAAAGAACAGAGTAAAAAAATGATATGATTCAACCTCAGACCCATTTAAATGTAGCGGATAACAGCGGGGCTCGAGAATTGATGTGTATTCGAATCATAGGAGCTAGCAATCGTCGATATGCTCATATTGGTGACATTATTGTTGCTGTTATCAAAGAAGCAGTACCTAATATGCCTCTAGAAAAATCCGAAGTTGTCAGAGCTGTAATTGTACGTACCTGTAAAGAACTCAAACGTGACAACGGAATGATAATACGATATGATGACAATGCCGCAGTTGTTATTAATAAACAAGGAAATCCAAAAGGAACTAGAATTTTTGGTGCAATCGCCCGGGAGTTGAGACAATTAAATTTTACTAAAATAGTTTCATTAGCTCCCGAGGTATTATAAAATGAAATCGTGATATGTTTCTAGTGGAGTATTTGAGAGAAATAGATTGAAAATTTAGTAGAATGTGTCTCACGCATATACCTTTCTTTAATAATATAATTCATAGACAAATTAAGTAAAAAAAACACGTTGATAGTATCAAATTTTTTTGCCCCAATAATTATAGTTCATCATGGGTAGGGACACTATTGCTGAGATAATAACTTCTATACGAAATGCTAGTATGGCTCGAAAAAGAGTGGTTCGAATAGCATCCACTAATATTATCGAAAATATTGTAAGAATACTTTTACGAGAAGGTTTTATTGAAAACGTGAGAAAGCATCGAGAAAACAACAAAAATTTTTTGGTTTTAACCCTGCGACATAGAAGGAATAGGAAAAGACCCTATAGAAATAGTTTAAATTTAAAACGGATCAGTCGACCCGGTCTACGAATCTATTCTAACTATCAACGAATCCCTAGAATTTTAGGTGGGATGGGGGTTGTAATTCTTTCTACTTCGCGAGGTATAATGACAGACCGAGAGGCTCGACTAGAAGGAATCGGGGGAGAAATTTTGTGTTATATATGGTAATATTTTGAATATCCAAATTGGATCCAAAACTTCCTATTTGTAAAATTTGGTAAAGGAAAAAGGGGTTGGGTTGTCTAATATCGTTCTACCTCCATTAGTTGATACTTCAAGGTAACTTACAGTACCTGGGATGAAAGAAAAAAATGAATTCATGAGGGTTTCATTAATGAATCGCTTCGGAATAGTATGTTTCGGGTTTATTTAGATAATGAAGATCTGATTCTAAGTTCTGTTTCGGAAAAGATTCGACATAATACGAATACCGCCATAAAATACAGTAAAATTTGAAGTAAGTCGTTCTGATTCAACCAGAGGGCGTATAATTTATCGACTTCGCAACGCAACAAAGATTCGAAGAATTCGTTTTTCAACTTTAACATGCCTTTCGCGGGAATACAATTCGAGATGCAAAATATCAAGAAACTTTTTTCTTCCAAGCACAAAGTCGATTTAAAATGAAAGTAAGGAATGGGAAATATGAAGATAAGAGCTTCTGTTCGTCAAATTTGTCAAAAATGTCGACTAATCCGTAGAAGAGGACGAATTATAGTAATTTGTTCCAACCCGAGACATAAACAACGACAAGGATAATCAGACTTGCCAACTGAACCAATGTACAAATAAAGAATCATGAAATGGATATATCCATATATCGCTGACTCACATTTACGAAATACTAAAATATGGCAAAAGCTATACCGAGAATTAGTTCGCGTAGGAATGGACGTATTGGTGCACGTAAGAGTGCACGTAGGATACCAAAGGGAATCATTCATGTTCAAGCTAGTTTCAATAATACCATTGTCACTGTTACAGATGTACGGGGTCGGGTAGTTTCTTGGTCCTCCGCCGGTACTTCTGGATTCAAAGGAGCGAAAAGAGGGACACCATTTGCTGCTCAAACTGCGGCAGCAAATGCTGTTCGTAGAGTAGTAGATCAAGGTATGCAACGAGCAGAAGTCATGATAAAAGGTCCCGGTCTCGGAAGAGACGCAGCATTACGAGCTATTCGTAGAAGTGGTATACTATTAACTTTCGTACGGGATGTCACCCCTATGCCACACAATGGCTGTAGACCTCCGAAAAAAAGACGTGTGTAGAAATGAACATTGAATAAATCTCAAGAGAAAGAAATGATTCGCTAATCTAATCAAATAATATTACTATGGTTCGAGAGAAAGTAACAGTATCTACTCGGACACTACAGTGGAAATGTGTTGAATCAAGAACAGATAGTAAACGCCTTTATTATGGCCGCTTTATTCTGTCTCCACTTATGAAAGGTCAAGCCGACACAATAGGCATTGCGATGCGAAGAGCTTTGCTTGGAGAAATAGAAGGAACATGTATCACACGTGTAAAATCTGAGAAAGCCCCACATGAATATTCTACCATAGCGGGTATTCAAGAATCGGTACATGAGATTTTAATGAATTTGAAAGAAATTGTATTGAAAAGTAATCTATATGGAACTTGTGACGCGTCTATTTGTGTCAAGGGTCCTGGATCTGTAACTGCTGAAGATATCATCTTACCCCCCTATGTGGAAATCGTTGATAACACACAACATATAGCTTGGTTGACGGAACCAATTGATTTGTGTATTGGATTACAAATCGAGAGAAATCGCGGATATATTATAAAAACGCACCATAACTTTGAAGATGGAAGTTATCCTATAGATGCTGTATTCATGCCGGTTCGAAACGCAAATCATAGTATTCATTCTTATGGGAATGCGAATGAAAAACAAGAGATACTTTTTCTCGAAATATGGACAAACGGAAGTTTAACTCCGAAAGAAGCACTTCATGAAGCCTCCCGAAATTTGATTGATTTATTTATTCCCTTTTTACATATGGAAGAAGAAAACTTACATTTAGAGGATGATGAACACACGATTACCTTATCCCCCTTTACCTTTCATGATAAAGTGGCTAAACTCAGAAAAAACAAAAAAAAACTAGCATTGAAATCAATTTTTATTGACCAATTAGAATTCCCTCCCAAGATCTATAATTGCCTCAAAAAGTCCAATATCTCTACATTATTGGACCTTTTGAATAACAGTCAAGAAGATCTTATGAAAATAGAGCATTTTCACATAGAAGATGTAAAACGGATATTGGGCATTCTAGGAAAACATTTCGCAATTGATTTACCAAAAAAGAAGTTTTAAATCTTATTTTTCATTTTTTGTAATGAAATTCAAAGAAACTAGTTTTAAAATATTTTTTCGCTCATATATCATATTCGAACTAAATTCATAATTTAATTAACTAGATGTATCTAGGGAAAATTCACTTTGAAGAGACTATTCCCTAGATACAAAAGCTGTGTTATTTCACAATTGAATCAATTTTAAAAAAGACCTAAAGTTAGGGATTTATCAATAGGTAATGTTGCACCAATGCCCAACCAAAGAGCGACTGCGGTACCAATCAAAAAGACAGTCGT